AGGGTCTACAAGAAGATCAAAAAATAAGAGATTTTATCAAAAATTATGTACAAAAAAATATGAGAATACCCTCTGGTGCCGAGGGAATTGCTCGTATAGAGATTCAAAAACGAATCGATTTGATCCAGATCAGAATCTTTATGGGATTCCCAAAGTTATTAATCGAAAGTAAACCGCGAGGAATCGAAGAATTACAGATGAATCTACAAAAAGAATTTCATTATGTGAACCGAAAACTTAACATTGCTATCACAAAAATAGCAAAACCTTATGGAAACCCTAATATTCTTGCAGAATTTATAGCCGGACAATTAAAGAATAGAGTTTCATTTCGAAAAGCAATGAAAAAGGCTATTGAATTAACTGAACAAACAGATACAAAAGGAATTAAAGTCCAAATTGCAGGGCGTATCGACGGAAAAGAAATTGCACGTGTCGAATGGATCAGAGAGGGTAGGGTTCCCCTACAAACCATTCGAGCTAAAATTGATTATTGTTCCTATACAGTTCGGACTATCTATGGAGTCTTAGGCATCAAAATTTGGATTTTTATAGACAAAGAAGAGGAATAAGAAAACTTTCATTCGTTTTCCCTTCTAGCCCATTCATAGAATAAAAAAAAGGTAAACTCATTCCGTTTTTTCTAACCAATCAAAGCAAGTAATTCTAATTCTTAATTTTATAGGGTTGAATAAAAATTCGATTGACCTTTTTTTTTGATATAAATAATATAATTGCTATGCTTAGTGTGTGACTCGTTGGTTTTTTTTTTAGGGTTAGGATTCAAAAAAGACCAACCCCGTAGTATCAAAACCAACTCATCACTTCGTATTATCTGGATCAAAAAAACCAGTAAAGATATGAACGATTTATCATATCTTTGTAGCAACTGAATTTTTTTTGAAAACAAACTTGAATTCTAAGTTTAAAGGAAAATAAAGAAGAAAAGTGTGGATAAATGGAAGGATGAGAGAAAGAAAGAAAAAGAATATCGATGATATAGAATTCCAATATGTAAGGTCTACGAGTCATCTCCCAAAAGACAGTGTAATAAAGCATCGATACTAATTGATTCATCCATAATGAAATATTAAATGAATCCCTCTTGTAAAAGAAAAAAAGAAAGAGCTTCGAGCCACTAAAGACTAAGAAGGTTGACTCAAGAATAAATTGGATTATAAGCTCCGTTGTAGAATTCTGACCTAACCATTAAATACGAAGCGGTGGGAACGATGTAACTTGTGAATACAAAAGATTTTTTTTAAACAAATGAATCTTACTGATTCAAGAGTTGGGATGGCGAAATGAACCGGAACTAAATTCATCTATTCTGAGAAGTCACAAACAAGTGCTACGACTGAAATAGAGATTGCAAGAGTCAATATTCGCCCGCGAAAACTTTCTTTTTTTTTTTTTCGAATTCGTAAACTTGGATAAAGAACAAAAGAAAATAACGATTTATTAGAACCTTAGAAAAAAACTATTATTAATTCGAAAAAAAAAATTCTAAAAATGTTCTAATATCTATTCAAATTAATTCCAATTCCATTTTGAATCCTTTTATTCGCGAGGAGCTGGATGAGAAGAAACTCTCACGTCCAGTTCTGTAGTAGAGATGGAATTCCAAAACAACCATCAACTATAACCCCAAAAGAACTAGATTCCGTAAACAACATAGAGGAAGAATGAAGGGAATATCTTATCGAGGTAATCATATTTGTTTCGGTAAATATGCTCTTCAAGCACTTGAACCTGCTTGGATCACATCTAGACAAATCGAAGCAGGTCGACGAGCAATGACACGAAATGCACGCCGTGGTGGAAAAATATGGGTCCGTATATTTCCAGACAAACCAGTTACAGTAAGACCTGCTGAAACACGTATGGGTTCGGGAAAAGGATCCCCCGAATATTGGGTAGCTGTTGTTAAACCGGGACGAATACTATATGAAATGAGTGGAGTAACCGAAAATATAGCTAGAAGGGCTATTTTAATAGCAGCATCCAAAATGCCTATACGAACTCAATTTATTATTTTGGGATAGTAGAACCAAGAGAAATGAGTCTTGGAGATGAAACAAAACTGCAGGTTTCTGTTTTTGGACAAATAGTATTTCTTTTATTTTCTTCATCCTTTACATTAGCATTAAAAGAATAGACTAAAAAATTGATATGATTCAACCTCAGACCCATTTAAAGGTAGCGGATAATAGCGGGGCTCGAGAATTGATGTGTATTCGAATCATAGGAGCTAGTAATCGCCGATATGCTCATATTGGTGATGTTATTGTTGCTGTGATCAAAGAAGCAGTACCAAATATGCCCCTAGAAAAATCAGAAGTAGTCAGAGCTGTAATTGTTCGTACCTGTAAAGAACTCAAACGTGACAGCGGTATGATAATAAGATATGATGATAATGCTGCAGTTGTGATTGATCAAGAAAAAAATCCAAAAGGAACTCGAATTTTTGGTGCAATCCCCCGAGAATTAAGACAATTAAATTTTACTAAAATAGTCTCATTAGCTCCGGAGGTGTTATAAAATAAAATTAGATCGTCATATATTTGGGGTATTTGAAAGAAATAGATTAAAAACTAGATTAATTTGTGGATTGTGTCTCACGCATATACCTTGAAAAATTCATATTCATAAACCAATAAAAAAAAAAAGAAAAACATGTTAATTATATCCAATTTTGAGGCACCAATAATTTAAATTCATCATGGGTAGAGACACTATTGCTGAAATAATAACCTCGATACGAAATGCTGATATGGATAGAAAAAGACTTGTTCGCATAGCATCTACTAATATTACCGAAAGTATTGTTAAAATACTTTTCCAAGAAGGTTTTATCGAAAACGTCAGAAAACATCGAGAAAAAAATCAATTTTTTTTGGTTTTAACCTTGCGCCATAGAAGAAATAGGAAAAGGCCCTATAGAAATTTTTTAAATTTAAAACGGATCAGTCGACCCGGTCTACGAATCTATTCTAACTCTCAAAGAATTCCTAGAATTTTAGGCGGGATGGGGATTGTAATTCTTTCGACTTCTCGAGGTATAATGACAGACCGGGAGGCTCGACTAGAAGGAATCGGTGGAGAAATTTTGTGTTATATATGGTAATCCATTTAATATTCAAATGGGATCGGAAACCTCTTCTTATTTGTAAAAAACAAAGGGGGGGTGAATTGTCTAATATCATTTCTCCTCTATTAGTTGATACTTCAAGGGGGCTTTACCTGGAATGAAAGAACAAAAATGGATTCATGAAGGTTTAATTACTGAATCGCTTCCAAATGGCATGTTCCGGGTTCGATTAGATAATGAAGATCTAGTTCTAGGTTATGTTTCAGGAAAGATCCGACGTAGTTTTATACGCATACTGCCAGGAGATAAAGTCAAAATTGAAGTAAGTCGTTATGATTCAACCAGAGGACGTATAATTTATCGACTCCGAAACAAAGATTCGAAAGATTAGGTGGTTTTTATTCAATACAATTCGAAATGAAAAATTTAAAGAAACTTATTTTCTACCAAGTAGATTCAGAATTAAGATAAGGAATGATAAATATGAAAATAAGAGCTTCCGTTCGTAAAATTTGTGAAAAATGTCGACTAATCCGTAGGCGGGGGCGTATTATAGTAATTTGTTCCAACCCAAGACATAAACAAAGACAAGGATAATCAAACTCGCTAAAGGGCTCAATGTACAAATCAAAAATCTTTTTTGATATGAAATGGATATATCCATATATTTCTGACTCATATTTATGAGATGATACAATATGGCAAAAGCTATATCGAGAACTGGTTTACGTAGGAATGTACGTATGGGTTCACGTAAGAGTGCACGTAAAATACCAAAGGGGGTTATTCATGTTCAAGCAAGTTTCAATAATACCATTGTCACGGTTACAGATGTGCGGGGTCGGGTGGTTTCCTGGTCCTCGGCCGGTACTTCTGGATTCAAGGGTACGAGAAGAGGGACACCCTTTGCCGCTCAAACTGCCGCAACAAATGCTATTCGTACTGTAGTGGATCAAGGTATGCAACGAGCAGAAGTCATGATAAAAGGTCCCGGTCTCGGAAGAGACGCAGCATTACGAGCTATTCGTAGAAGTGGTATACTATTAACTTTTGTACGGGATGTAACCCCTATGCCACATAATGGATGTAGACCTCCGAAAAAAAGACGTGTGTAGAAATGAACAGTGGAGCAATTTCAAGAGAAACAAGAGAAATAAATAATTCAATCAAGTAAAATAATATAATATTATTATGGTTCGAGAGAAAGTAACAGTATCTACTCGGACACTACAGTGGAAGTGTGTTGAATCAAGAACAGACAGTAAACGCCTTTATTATGGTCGCTTTATTCTATCTTCACTTATGAAAGGCCAAGCTGACACAATAGGCATTGCGATGCGAAGAGCTTTACTTGGAGAAATAGAAGGAACATGTATAACACGTGTAAAATCTGAGAACGTCCCCCATGAATATTCTACTATAATGGGTATTCAAGAATCGGTCCATGAAATTTTAATGAATTTGAAAGAAATTGTATTGAGAAGTAATCTATATGGAACTTGTGACGCGTCTATTTGTGTCAGGGGTCCTGGATATGTAACTGCTCAAGATATCATCTTACCACCTTATGTAGAAATCATCGACAATACACAACATATAGCTAGCTTGACCGAACCAATTGATTTGTGTATTGGATTAGAAATCGAGAGAAGCCGCGGATATCTTATCAAAATGCCACATAACTTCCAAGATGGAAGTTATCCTATCGATGCAGTATTCATGCCGGTTCGAAATGTGAATCATAGTATTCATTCCTATGGGAATGGGAATGAAAAACAAGAGATACTGTTTCTCGAAATATGGACAAATGGGAGTTTAACTCCGAAAGAAGCACTTCATGAGGCCTCCCGGAATTTGATTGATTTATTTATTCCCTTTTTACATAAGGAAGAAGAAAGCTTACCTTTAG